AGTATAGTTCCTTATCTATGATTCTGCTATTTACTGAAATATTGAAGGAATCCCCTGGATAGGTAGAAAGAATAATTACAATTTTGACTGCTTATGTACAAAGCAACAAACATGAAAATTGAATAAGTCGATTATTTTTCAGTCATTCATTGAATGATAAATCACTACAAGTGACGGAGATACACGATTTAAATAACGAAAGATCAAATATTTTAAAATTGTATCTAAAATGACTGGAAAAGTAGAAACAAGACCAGATATAATTTGATCATTATGAGCAAATCCAAAATCTTTGTATACCAAGCCAATCATTAGTTCCCAACCATGGGGCGAATGGAATCCTATACATAAATCAGTTAATAAAAGAATAGAAAAAGCTTTTATTGTGTCACTTAAATTATATAGGAATTCTTGAAGCCAAGAGTTAAGAATAAGAAGTTCTTCATTACCTAAAATAGAATAACCACTTAGAATACCGAAAGAAATTATATTTGTTGAGAAATGCAAAATCGTATGGATACGATCCTCATTGTGCATCTTGATCAATTGGATCGTTTCGTTGTAAATTCCGATGTTAAACTTTTGTAAATGTGTTTCCGGGTATTCCTTTATCATTTGGTCCAAGAGGGAGAGTTCCTCTAATTCTATGAATTTTTTTAGAATACTCTTTTCTTGAATATTATTCAAAAAAATTTCGAAGTGCCTAGTATTCCACCAATTAGTAACCCAAGATTCCAGACTTTTATTAAATGAGAGAGAGATCCACCAAGGCAAAATTACTATAGATGCAAGATAGAGAAGGGAAATGAATGCTTTCTTTTTTGCCATTTTTTCATCTGTGAATTTGAATTTTTAAATGAACTCACCTCATTCGTCGACTCTATATGATACTACTATTTCTATCAAGCATCAGTTCTATTCCATTACAAATCATCAAATCAAGCCCATGAATCTATTCCCTTTTTTGTATTTGTGATTCAGTACAGTGATTAGTCCTTTCCCCGAATTTAGAAAGAATACAGAAAAAACAATATAGAATAAGAAAGAGTCCACTTCCAATTCGAAGAAGAAATATAAAAAATTATTAATTATTATATCTATATTGTTTCAAAATATATCAATTGCTCAAATTCGAAGCAATTGTCGACTTTCGATAAATGCACGAAAGAGTCACTTCAAATAATGAATATTTTTTGGTTTTCGAAACGAAAGAACCCCCGATCTATCAAAAGATTAAAAATTTCGAAAAAAAAAAAAAAAAAAAAAACATTTTTATGGACAAAAACCATTTCCTTTGATAATTGTTCGATGTACGTTTGCTTTTTGCTCAAATTAGCGTTCTGAATAAACTTTGATTAAATTATTGCTATATAAAAAAGCGAAAGGGAATTCTTGAGTTTTCGTTTTTCCCTTTTGCTAATGCTAAGAAAGCATTCATTCTTTAGTTCATTTCTTTTTTTTTTTTTTTCAAAAAACTTCAATTGGTACACGTAAGAAATAGGCCAATTCAGCAGCTTTTTGCTCAATTTCTCGTAGAGTCAAATTCTCATCAGTACGAGTCAAGGGAATAGACCCCTGGCCTCGGATTTCCATATAAAGGGCACGACGAGAATAAATACCCTCTTTAACTTCTATTCTGATAGACTGAATGTCTTTCATAAGGAATCGGAGGAGGATGCGACGATTTTTTCCAGGAAATCCCCAACGAAAGATACATACTATTCCTTCTTTTATATCGAATCGATCATAACCACTACCTACATTCCACAAAATTGTGCACCACAAATAGGAGCTAATAAAAAGACCCGCAATTCCATAGAAAGACATCACGATCCCTTGTGGAAAAAAAATTATTTGCTGAGAGGGAAATAAAGATAGAAAATTCCTACCAAGATAACTAGAAGTTCCAACCAATAAAAAACCTAATGAACCTAAAAAAAGAATAAAGGCCCAACAGAAATTACTTGTTTTTCGAGATCCTGCTATAAGTTCTATCCATATCCGATCTGATCGCCAACTCATACTATATTAGATCTAGTTGTATTTTATTGGAATTGGGAAATAACCAAAATTTGACTTTCATTTTTTTGTTTCCAAAGTAAACCTCATCAACTAGCACTATTATGGTGTAAACCTTTAGGAATAATTCATCGAGTTGCTTAGATCTAAACTAAAAAAATACCATCCTTTTCACTTTCCTATGATTTCTTAGAGATATCCACATAGATATATTGACTTTACATTTCAGAAATGAATTCCGATACCAATTTATTTTCAAATAGCTATAATTTATTTACTCATATATCATGTTTACACATGGATACGAGCTTATGCTCGGAGGAAGCCCCACGTTTATACCCTATTCGACTAAAATAGATATTTGTGCTATGATCCAAGTAAGCCTAAGTCTTGAAAAAAAAAAATAGATAAGATTTGACCCCATCATATTTAAAAAATCTTGTTTTTTTGAACATGAAGAGATAAAGAAACCATTGCAATT